AAGAAATAGAAAAAAAAGAAAGACAAAACTATTCCCAGACATCTAGCTAGATGGATAAGTATGTATGTATCATGATTATGTATGTATCATGATCTATACTCTTAATGAATATGTATGGCGAGCCATATCACTTAATTTGTAGTGAGAGATACTCATAGATATTAATCATATGCCAGGAACCAGATTTGAACTGGTGACACGAGGATTTTCAGTCCTCTGCTCTACCAGCTGAGCTATCCCGACCATTTCCGACACACCATCCCCATCTTACTAGATGACTTGGGTCTATGTCAATTAAAAAAGAAAAAAGTATTAAAAATTTCTTTTCTTGAATCTTCAAAAAGAAGACTTTGTAAGTTTCAGTATGAGCAATAATATGGATTGGGAATCATTCAAATGGGGATTCCTTGCTCAAAGGTGTTCATTTCTACGCCTATCGTATATACCCCACGGCTTGTGATAAGAGAAAAAAAAAAAATAATGCCTAGATCCCTTTTGAAATGGAAAAGAGTAGGATAGATGAGAAACCTACCGAATTTTGAACCACTACCAAAAAAAAAGGAGAGGGTAGGAGAAATGGTTAGGGAGTAAATGGGGCTTTTTTTTGGGGGGGGGGTGGGGATAGAGGGACTTGAACCCTCACGATTTCTAAAGTCGACGGATTTTCCTTTTACTATAAATTTCATTGTTGTCTGTATTGATATTGACATGTAGAATGGGACTCTATCTTTATCCTCGTCTGATTAATCAATTCTTCAAAAGTCAAAAGAAAAGATTGATCAGACTATGGGGATGGAGTGAAGGGTTTGAGTAAGGAATATTCGATTCTTTCTTCAACTTAGAATCGATTCATAACAATTTTTTTTTTCAGAAAAAGAAATAAGGATTCGGTTGTGATTTTTGAGATAGTTTTTCATTGCGTATACATAGTCTATATACCCTTATTCTTCAGCCTTTATGGAGTTTCTTCGATAGAAGGATTCATTTTACTTTCTTTTTTCTTTACCAAAAAGGGGCAGTCAACTCCATTTGTTAGAACAGCTTCCGTTGAGTCTCTGCACCTATCCCCCTTTTGCGCTTTCTGAACCCTTGCTTGCTCTTGGAAAAGAGGATTTGGCTCAGGATTGCCCCTTTTTAATTCCTGGGTTTCTCTGAATTTGAAAGTTATCACTTAGTAGGTTTCCATACTAAGGCTCAATCCAATTAAGTCCGTAGCGTCTACCAATTTCGCCATATCCCCCTTGTTTTAGGAATTCAATGCTGTTATCCCCCCCTTTTTTTTCATTTCTGCGGAAACAGTCGAATTCTGTAGATATGGATTCCTATACGGAAAGGCGTTTTGGTTTCTTGTCAGAAATGATTCTATCCTTTCTGTATTTGCAATTCAATCTAGATGGATATATACTAGCATAACATATATATGCCTCTCTTACTCTAATTTTTATCACGCAATCCGGTGGAATACTCGAATGGTCGATTCTTTTTTTCGTCTTTTCTTCCGCCCCTTTTCCAACGAAAGCAAAAATGGAGAAATGTCTCATTCGAATATGGATTCCATTTATACGGATTGTATCTTTCTCGTTAATTTCATTTTCTGCTTGTCCTTTCTTTAAGGAAGATCCTATAGAACATAAACAAAAAGAACTCAAATTGAAATTTAGTAAATATTAATTAATTATTTCTATTAATCATTTAGAATAGAATAGCTATAACTACTTTTTTATTCAATTAATTTCTAATTCGAATATAATTCGAATTATTTAGTCGAAAGCCTAATTATTTGGAATTAGAATAGAACAAATGTAGAATTTAGAAAATGGATATAATAAGAATCGAATATTTGATTCGATTTCGAATAACTAAATATATATATATAGAATAATAATAGAATATTATGTATATTCTATAATATGTAATAATAGAATAGAATCGATTAATAAAATTAGGTTAGAAAAAATTTAAAATGTAATGAAAAATAAAATCTTATTATCTAATTAAGAGTCAGATATTTATTATTGATCCATATAGAATTGATAAATAAATCCAAATTCTATAATATATATCCTCGCTAGGTTCTAGTAATTGTTATATTAATGGTTATGTTCTCTAGTATTCAACATTTATTTGAAATTCTATTTTCTAGTCTATTCTTTATGAATAGCTAAGAATGAAAGTTAATAGATAAGATCGTAGAATCCCTATGCATGTACAATTTCTCTTATTTAAGCCCGCTTAGCTCAGAGGTTAGAGCATCGCATTTGTAATGCGATGGTCATCGGTTCGATTCCGATAGCCGGCTTTTCTCTAGTTGTTTGATTTTTTCGATGATTGATAATGTCTTTTTGAAAGAAAAAAAGATTGAAAAAGCTTCTTCCCCCCCTTTTTTTCCAAGGGTCATCGATCCAGTATGTTGTAGGAGCTTCCAATTCTGAATAAAAGTTGGAGGAAGTTAGATCTCGGCAGAATAAATCAAGAAAAGGAACCCTCTTTTGATTGATAT